TTATTATAATTTATAATTCATTATAATAAGATTAGCAAATTTATAACTATAACTATAATTTAGACTCTAATTTATTAGTATGTTATAATTTATATAATGATATTAAATTATACGTATATTACATTATACAATTTGTTACTTTTTTATTTTTATTAAAAATATCCACAATAACTTTATTCGTACTTAAAACAGGAATATTACCGCCGGAGTTTTTTGATTTATGAAAAAACCAAAGCCCCTTATCGGATTTGAACCGATGACTTACGCCTTACCATGGCGTTACTCTACCACTGAGTTAAAAGGGCTTGTTTGATTCAATTACTGAATAAAGTCACGAATTACCGGCCACTATGAGTTTAGTATATAGACTTATTATAATCTATGTACATAGATTATAATAAGTCTATATCTTATACGTATAGCGGTTCGTTCAGAAATTAAAAATTTTACTTGTGCGGTAAATAAAATTCTAGGGAAGGATATACTAGTGAATATAGGTAAAATAAAACGGTTTATTGATATTGGATTTGATAAATAGCAATACAATGAATTTTTTCCGATCCTAATTGACATCATAACGAAATTTATTTAATTGCTACACGTACCTACTAATTTAACAGAGATCCAACATATTTCATTGAATGATTGATAAAGAAATTTGGCGCAGCCTCTGAACTAAATTATGAACTAATTTATTGGCGGAAAAAATGCTATAGAATCGTGAAAGATAGAAAGATCCTCCGTATCGAGTCATACCATACCATCCCATTCCATTATATTGACAATTTCCATTATATTGACAATTTTTAAAAATTATGCATACTATCTGCATAGTATCAGGGCGGCCGTTCAAGTATGGTATGCCCCCATCGTCTAGTGGTCCAGGACATCTCTCTTTCAAGGAGGCAGCGGGGATTCGACTTCCCCTGGGGGTAGGGTACTACGAAAGGAAGTTGATCATGGATTATCAATAAGCCTGGAATTTCTTTTTCCTGGGTCGATGCCCGAGCGGTTAATGGGGACGGACTGTAAATTCGTTGGCAATATGTCTACGCTGGTTCAAATCCAGCTCGGCCCAAAAATTCGCCGATCTACCACGAAATGGTATCATATAACCCATTTTGTGCTCTTCAGAAATGCCCGATCCCCCCCTCCCCAATACGGAAGAGAAATTTGCTTCTCTGCTATATCTATAGCACTCTTTATTTACTATAGTTACTCTATTTTTCCAACAAATTAGGATCTTGATATGATAATGGTCTTTATTCTTATAAGGATCTATAAGTATAAAATACAATCTAAGGAAAGGGATAAAGAAAAAAACCCTTTTCATTGAAAGAAAAATTATCCCATTTATTTGGCAATAAGGAAAGGGTTACTAGTAATCCAGGTTGGTCTCACTAAAGCGCAAGCGCATACTCATATGGGTATCATATATATCACTCACGGCTCTGTTACAACACGCCAATTTGAATCTAAATTCAAAATTGAAGGGGTTAGAATAAAATCATAAAAATATGTATACATAATACTTTATTTTATTATGGTATTTACTTGGGATTGTAGTTCAATTGGTCAGAGCACCGCCCTGTCAAGGCGGAAGCTGCGGGTTCGAGCCCCGTCAGTCCCGACGGATCCAATAAAAAAATATATCAACTCTGCTCTCTATTTTTTGTGAAAGATTTTTTTTGTATAAAGTAACTATAATTTCATTCCCAACGGCAATCCCTCTTCTTTATTTTTTTCTTTTTTATTTCACATTTATCATCAATCGGGTAATTTCCATTTCTTTGACTAGTACTAATTCGATTGATGGGAGATAGACATATGTGAATTAGGATAATTATTGGTAGAATCAGATTCGGGATTCCAAGAGATACCATACTGTACTGAGTATGGCTTTTTCGGTTACTGCTACTCTGTCGAATAGAGTACTCTATGTTTCCCGGAAGTACATATATAAATGGAATTTGCACGATATAAAATAACTTTAACATAGTTATTGTAATAGAAGTAATAGAATACTTTCAGGGATCGCTTTTTTCTTAGGGGGTTTCCTTGAAAGAACAAACTTTTGAAATTTTTAGATAACAATAAAAATAATAAAAACAAACAGTTAATTTGATGGAATATTAGATTTTTTATACCGAAACTTGTACTCGTCTGTATCATCCTTCTTTTGTTTTCCAAGAAGATTAGATCTGTAAAAAAAAGAAGTTTCGAACTTAACTCCTTTCTTTTTTTTTTATTTAGATTCTATTGTTTATTGAGGGTTGTTTAGAATCAATGGTAAGTGTAAGGGCGGTTCAATGATACTTCATCAGATGGTTGGACAAAGAGGGCAGTAGGTTATATAAAAGAAAGAATAAAAAAGAATGATAAATAAAAAATAAAGGAATTATTGGTTGGATCAGGAATAAAATTTGGAGTTCGGTATGGATAAAAGATCTTCCTATGTTATACTATTCAATTCTTGACCATGAATTGATTTGATAGTGCAGATATTGTTATTCATGATATTGATCTGATCCGATTCGATATCATCGAGATGTAATTCATCCCGTTGAATTTACAAGCGAAAGATTTATTATCTCTATGGGATTAACTCCCGAGTTATTGCAAATTAAAGAAAAACGAAACAATGAGATTATGGAAGTAAATATTCTCGCATTTATTGCTACTGCACTGTTTATTCTAGTTCCTACCGCTTTTTTACTTATAATATACGTAAAAACAGTCAGCCAAGGTGATTAATTTGAATTAAACTTTACTTTTTAGTTCTTATCAATAATTGAAGAGAAGAAAGGGATTCAAATTTCGCGTCTTAAATGAACCGGGCAGACTAGAATTCGCCGTATTCTATGAAATACGATAGTATGGTAGAAAGATTCAGATATTTCTTTCTACCATACTATCTACTATTGTTATTGTAGTGTATATAAGGTGTATTGTAAGTAATCCGGGTTAATTTAATAGAGATCAATCTACAACAGTATCGTCATATTTCTATATCGGTATATATATATATGGATATCAATTACATATTATATATAATGTATATAGCGCCCCCCAATTCTATTTCTTTGCTTTATCCATCTGTTTTGTATTTAATTTGTGTTGATTTCAATCAATTTGAAATAATCGAAAAGCGACTCGTACGATTCTAATTCCTGTATTGCTGATTATTTTCAATATGAATCCTGATCAAAAGAATCAAGGGCCTCTTTGATGGGTATAATAAAAGAAAAAAGTAATCTTTTTACTAGCATTCTGACAAAGAAGTCATTGATCGATCAGTTGACAGATGATCTATGGAAACTCCTTCGGATTTCGAAAAAAGGGGGGGTTAGTAAACCTCTTTTAACGTTTGAACAGTGAGTTCAATAAAACAAATACAACATAAATAAAATTTGCAAAATATTAAAATATTAAAACAAACGGGAAATGCGCAATATGTGACTCGCCCAAGACATTATTTTAGTCTGTGTAGTAGTATCTCGTTAGAGAACTACTATGTCTGTTTCCGATAGAAAATGTGTATCTACGTAATGTAATAACAGAACTATTTTCTCTTTGAATAATAAAAAAGTTCAACTCTTCCTCACGGTCCATATCTAATTTTAGTAAGAGCGGGTTCATCGAAATAGAAAATTGATCAAGAATTTCGTTGGAATAAATTTACTACCATTTGTATTTCTTTTACTTTTTATTCTTTTTACTTTCGAAATACAAACACGGAAATAATTGAAATATTTGTTAAATTGAAAGAGTATTCTTCATATATATTATTCAAAAACTATATTACAACACTAAACCCAAGAAAATTTCGAAATACAGATGTTTTTTTATTTCTATTTCAATTTAAAAATTGAATTTTAAATTGAAATAGTGTTGAAATAGTGAAATTTCAACTAAAAAAAGCTTTTCAGAACTGAACGATTTATACAAAAAAAAATTGATAAAGTTTAATTCCTAAACTCAATTACAATTAGTAATACTTCTAGAGTCCACTTCTTCCCCATACTACGAGTGAAAGGGAAAATGTAAAGACTACCATTAAAGCAGCCCAAGCGAGATTTACTATATCCATATGAATTATGTCCCCTATCTCTATGACGGAATTCTTGAATTATTGTTCACTAATAAATAATAGTGGAATCACTGGCGCAGAGTCAAAAATTCTGACCTAAGATCGTTGATGAAACAATCCACTAAATTCAACTCTAACTTATAAGGAAGGGGTCTTAGAAGAGTTCTAGTATAATCAGAAAAGATTAAGCACAAGCTTAATATGCGGAGACCCCCTCCCCTTGGAAGTATCAAAGAAATTAAATTAATATGTAGAAATAAGAAAAATAGATTCTTTCTTTTGTTGCCCTTCATTAAGTAAGTATAAAAAAATAGAAGAAAGGTAGATCACTACCTAGCCCATACTCTATTTCTTTCCCATTTTATTTTGATCTAATCCTTAACGTCTCCTTATTGTCTCTATGAAACAATCGGAGGACGCCTTATTATGTTCTTGCCTAGAGGTTAACGAAAAAAAAAAAGAAAAAAGGTATATATTATATATAAGTAAAAGCCAATTACTCATTCAATCGAATTAATATTGATTGAATTGATTGAATACCGGAGTACTCAAAGACTTTGATGAATATGTATACAAAGTATCTTCTGTCCTTTCCGCAACTAAAAACGCAATTAGATTTCCGTCCTTCTATCCAATCGAATTCCAAACCCGGCCCATAAACGTAGACACTCCGTTAGTAATGGAAGGACTATCAAGATTTATCAGTTTCCTGCGTTTGCTTTCGCCGGAAAAATTTTCCAAATTATATCAGCAAAACAGGAGAGGGTATGTCAATTCTTTTGGTGATTAGGCGACACCCGGATTTGAACTGGGGAAAAAGGATTTGCAGTCCCCCGCCTTACCGCTCGGCCATGCCGCCAAAACGATACCAAAAAAAAATCTATGAAAAAATTATCCGTTTGTCTTCTTA